TCGAGCCTCTCGGTCTGTCATTATACCTCGAGAAGTCGAAAGAATTACAATACCCATTCCTCCTAAAATCCTAGGAATTCGTTGATGGTTGGAATAGATTCGTAGGCCGGGTCGGCTGATACGTTTTAAAACAGTTCTATATGGCCCTTTTCTATTCCTTCTATGTCGCAGAGTTGAAACCAAGAAATATTTATTGCTTACTCGATGTTTTCTCACATTTTCGATAAAGCCTTCGCGTAGAAGTATTTTAACAATGTTTTCAGTGATATTTGTAGATGCTATTCGAACCGTTCCTTTTTTATCCATGTCAGCATTTCGTATAGAAGTTATTATTTCGGCAATAGTGTCCCTACCCATGATGAACTATAATTATTGGTGCCTCCGGGTTTTTATATAATCAGCATGCTCTACTCTTTTTTTTTCATGAATTATTAAAGGTATATGCGTGAGAAACAATCTACTAATACATTCTACTAATTAATGGAATCTAATTCAGTTCAGATATCTTACTATGAACCTCCCTTTTTTTATGTTTTATTATGTTTTCATCTATTAGTATTTATTTAGAATCGATTTATAATACCTCAGGAGCTAATGAGACTATTTTAGTAAAATTCAACTGTCTCAATTCCCGAGCGATCGCACCAAAAACTCGAGTTCCTTTGGGATTTCCTTCTTGATCAATGACAACTGCTGCATTGTCATCATATTGTATTATCATACCATTGTCACGTTTGAGTTCTTTACATGTACGTACAATTACAGCTCTGATTACTTCTGATCTTTGTAGAGGCATATTGGGAACTGCTTCTTTGATTACAGCAACAATAACGTCACCAATATGAGCATATCGGCGATTACTAGCTCCTATGATTCGAATACACATTAATTCTCTAGCCCCGCTGTTGTCCGCTACATTTAAATAGGTCTGAGGTTGAATCATATCATTCTTATTATTTTTCTCTTTTTTCTTTCAATGCTAACTAACTAAAGGGCGAAGAAAAAAAGAAGAAATATTGTTTGTCCAGAAATAAAAAAACTGCGGTTTTTTCATCACAGGGCCCCTTTCCTTTCGTTCCATATCCCTATCCCGCAATAACGAATTGAGTTCGTATAGGCATTTTGGACGCAGCTATAGAAATAGCTTCTCTGGCTACAATTTCTGATACTCCACCCATTTCATAAAGTATTCGACCCGGTTTAACGACGGATACCCAATATTCGGGAGATCCTTTCCCCGAACCCATACGTGTTTCGGTAGGCCTTACTGTAACAGGTTTGTCTGGAAATATACGTACCCATATTTTTCCACCACGACGCGCATATCGTGCCATGGCTCGCCGCCCCGCTTCTATTTGTCTAGATGTGATCCAAGCGGGTTCAAGTGCCTGAAGGGCGTATCCGCCGAAACAAATTCGATTGCCTCGATAAGATATTCCCTTCATTCTTCCTCTATGTTGTTTACGAAATCTGGTTCTTTTGGGGTTATAGTTGATGGTTGTTTCTCAATGCCATCTCTACTGCAGAACTGGACATGAGAGTTTCTTCTCATCCAGCTCCTCGCGAATGAAACGATTAAATAATATTGTATATATTTTGAATTGAATGAATAATGAATCATGGAATTTTTTGAGATATAATCTGTCACGTACACGTAGGAATAAAATGAGAAATAAAATTGGATAATTAATGAATCTTCATTTTTACCTTTATTTTATTTTTATTGAATTGCCAAAAACTTAGCAATCCAGTAAGGCTTTCGCGGGCGAATATTTGCTCTTTCAACATCCCTTTCATTCTTTCATTCGTAGGGGCGTTCCATGACCTATCAGAATAAATGAATTGGTTCTTGGCTCGTTCCGCCATCCCACCCAATGAATCATTAGGATTCGTTTTCAAGGGAATCTTCCTCAGTCACAGGTTCTGTCGTTCCCATCGCTTCTCGATTAATGACTAGGCCCGAACTCTGCAATGGAGCTCCTAATAAAATTTGTTCCTGAATCAATCTTCTCAGTCTTTATTGACTCGGCGCTCTTTATTCTTTTTGATTTTTCGTATAAATTGTATTCATATTCATCGAATCTAATTATTAATTATGGACGAATACATTAATGCTTTATTACATTGCCTTTTATAAGATAGTTCATAGACCATACATATTGGAATCATATATCATTGCTATTCTTTTTCTTTCTTTCTCTCACCCCTCCATTTATCCATATCCCTTTGTTTTTGCTTCACAACCTTATAGATTTATTTTTCTTTTATGTAAAAAAAATGCTTCAGTTGCTACAACAATATGATCAATACATCATATAGCGACTGGTTCCTTGGATCCAGATAATACGAAGCAATGAGCTGGTTATTAGTTATATAGTTATTAGTTCATACTAGGGGATGGCCCTTTGTTTTTTAATCCTAACCTAACTCTAAATAAAAAACCAACGAGTCACACACTAAGCATAGCAATTATATGGAGATGGAGTCAATCGAATTGTTATTCAACCCTATAGAATTAAGAATTCGAAAAAATTCTCATTTTTTGTTTTTGATTGAACGGAAAAAAATGAACGAGTTTGTGATTTTTTATTCAATTGCCGGATGGATGAAACAGAAAGACAACGAAAGGCCCATTATTCCTCGTCTGCAAATATCCAAATTTTGATTCCTAATGCCCCATAGATAGTTCGAACTGTATAGGAACAATAATCAATTTTGGCTCGAATGGTTTGTAGGGGAACCCTACCTTCTCTGATCCACTCGACACGTGCTATTTCCTTTCCGTCGATACGCCCTGCAATTTGTACTTGAATTCCCTTTGTATCTGCTTTTTCAGTTAATTCAATAGCTTTTTTCATTGCCTTTCGAAACGAAACTCTATTCTTTAATTGTTCGGCTATAAATTCTGCAAGAATATTAGGTTGTCCATACGGTTTTTCAACTCTTGTGATAGCAATGTTAAGTTTTTGGTTCACAGAATGAAATTCTTTTTGTGCATTGCTCTGTAATTCTTCAATTCCTCGCGGGCTGCCCTCTATGAACAATTTTGGGAATCCCATATATATTATGACCTGGATCAGATCGATTCTTTTTTGAATCTTTATGCGTGCAATTCCCTCGGCACCCGAGGATATTTTCCTATTTTTTTGTACATAATTCTTGATACAATCCTGTATTTTTTGATCTTCCTGGAGACCCTCGGAATAACTTTTTGGTTGTGCAAACCAAACAGAATGATGACTTTGGGTTGTACCAAGTCGGAAACCTAGTGGATTTATTTTTTGTCCCATAGCACCTCGCTATCTCTATAAGTTTCTCTATTAGCCCACGTCATTCTGTTACGATATAGCATATGATCCATCATATATAGATACCTCTCTCTGACATCTGTATACTTATTTTTATATACCCATCCATATTTTCTTAACCATATGAAATAGTTTTTATCTTTAGATATATCTTGCAATACAATAGTTATATGACAGGTGGGTCTTTTTATCGGATAACTACGTCCTCGGGCTCGGGGTTTTAACTTTTTCATGCTAGTACCTTCATTAACTTCGGCTTGACTAATGATTAAAGCCGTTTCGTTGAATCCCATATTGTGACTAGCATTTGCTGCTGCAGAATAAACTAATTTTAAAATGGGATAACACGCTCGATAAGGCATGAGTTCTAGTATCATAAGTGTTTCCTCGTAGGGACGCCCACGAATCTGATCAATTACTCTTCGCGCTTTATGAGCAGACATACGTATATGTTGACCTAAAGCGTATACTTCTACATCTGGGTCACTCTTTATCATAAGGTTCACCTCCCACCAATAAACGATGAGCACCCATATCCACTTTATTAATTAATATATATATTAACGACGAGATTTATTATCGTTTCTCGCATGCCCCCGGAAATTCAGAGTAGGTGCAAATTCTCCCAATTTGTGACCTACCATACGATCTGTTATATAAATAGGCAAATGTTCCTTTCCATTATGAATAGCAATTGTATGGCCGATCATTGTGGGTATAATGGTAGATGCCCGGGACCAAGTTACGATTGTATCTTTTTCTGCCCTCGTGTTGAGCTTCGCAATTTTTATCAATAAATGATTAGCTACAAAAGGATTTTTTTTTAGTGAACGTGTCACAGCTAATTACTCCTTTTTTTTTGTAAAGATGAGGAAACATATTCTATTTTCAATATTCTCCTATTTACTACGGCGACGAAGAATCAAACTATCACTATATTTATTCCTTTTTCTACTTCTTCTTCCAAGCGCAGGATAACCCCAAGGGGTTGCGGGTTTTTTTCTACCAATTGGGGCCCTCCCTTCGCCACCCCCATGGGGATGGTCTACAGGGTTCATAACTACTCCTCTTACTACAGGACGCTTACCTAGCCAACACTTAGATCCGGCTCTACCCAAACTTTTCTGGTTCACCCCAACATTACCCACTTGTCCGACTGTTGCTGAGCAGTTTTTGGATATCAAACGGACCTCCCCAGATGGTAATTTTAATGTGGCCGATTTACCCTCTTTTGCAATCAGTTTCGCTACAGCACCCGCTGCTCTCGCTAATTGTCCACCCTTTCCAAGTGTGATTTCTATGTTATGTATGGCCGTGCCTAAGGGCATATCGGTTGAAGTAGATTCTTCTTTTTGATCAATCAAAATCCCTTCCCAAACTGTACAAGCTTCTTCCAAAGCATACGGCTTTCTGGATGTATATGATGATATCTAGACAGATGGATCTCATATGAATCAATCGTATGATGAAATACCACACGAGTGAATATATAGGAATCAAAATATGCCGAATCACTCATGTTATGATCTTCTACATCCTAGGTCTCCCCGTTCCTTCATCTGGCTTATGTTCTTCATGTAGCATTCAGACCGAATGACTTTATGAAATTACGTCGATACTTCCACATATTACGGGTAACGTAGGAGACATCTCTATTTTTCCCGGGGGGGGTAGAATTACCACTGCTTAGCTTTCAATTCGCCTCTGACCATCAAATGAAATGTGAATAACCCGTCCTCCTCTCTTTGAAACAAGGGGCGCTTCCGGCTCTCTCGGTGCTTCAAACAATTTTGTCTTCTCCATATTACTATATCTCTAGAGTCAATAATTTTATATGAGGAACTACTGAACTCAATCACTTGCTGCCATTACTCTTCAGTTTTCTGTTGAGGTCTATCCCGTAGAGGTACTCAAATTGGATCAGTGATCGATTTCTAGGTTTCGTTGTAAACCTAATTGGTTACTTCCAATTACGTAAATCAATGGTTCAAACCGCACTCAAAGGTAGGGCATTTCCCATTGAGATAGGAACTTCTGTACCAGAAACAATGGTATCTCCAATGATAGCCCCTCTGGGATGTAAAATATATCTCTTCTCACCATCCCCATAGTGTATGAGACAAATATATGCATTTCGATTAGGGTCGTATTCTATGGTTACGATTCTACCAGATATGTCTTTTTCATTCCGTCGAAAATCAATTTTACGGTATAGACGCTTATGACCTCCCCCTATATGCCTTGCGGTAATGATTCCTCTGGCATTACGACCTTTACCACAACGACGCTGTCCATAGATCAAATTATTTCGTGGATTGGATTTCACTTGACTGCCGACGGCTCCATTGCGTGTGCTCGGGGTAGAAGTTTTGTATAAATGTATCGCCGTGTTATTAAGTATTTTGATTTAAGTTCTTTTCTTTCTAAGAGGTGGAATAGAATAACCCGGTTGAAGCGTAATGATCATACGTCTGTAATGCATTGTATGTCCCATAATGGGTCCCATTCTTCTACCCTTTCCCGGGAGTCGATGACTATTCATAGCTATTACCTTGACACCAAAGAAGAGTTCGACCCAATGCTTTATTTCTGTCCTAGTTGATCCTGATTCGACATTAGAAGTATATTGATTGTTCCCCAATAACCGAATACTTTTGTCTGTAAATACTGCATATTTGATTCCATCCATAAATCCATTTTCTTCCCTATGAGTTCCAGTATCGATAAGAATTCTATTTCTTACTGTTCATATGTTATGGTATGAATATACCATACCAATTCGTTATGTATGGATGATGAGATTTCATTGATACAGAGCCAATTCCAATAGACGTATTGAACGTTCCCGTTGGCGTGCATCCAGCAGGAATTGAACCTACGAATTTGCCAATTATGAGTTGGGCGCTTTAACCATTCAGCCATGGATGCGTAACGGGGATCGTCGTACATCGTGAATAACCAAATTCCAATTGAAATGAAATCCTTAGGAGGAATCAATGAAGCAGGAAGCAGTGAAACGACATCCATTAAAATCCTGTATCTTCGAATTGAGAGAGATATTGAGAGAGATCAAGAATTCTCACTATTTCTTAGATTCATGGACAAAATTCGATTCCGTGGGATCTTTCACTCACATTTTTTTCCACCAAGAACGTTTTATGAAACTCTTTGACCCCCGAATTTGGAGTATCCTACTTTCACGCGATTCACAGGGTTCAACAAACAATCGATATTTCACGATCAAAGGTGTAGTAGTACTGCTTGCAGTAGCGGTCCTTATATATCGTAATCGTATTAACAATCGAAATAGGGTCGAAAGAAAAAATCTCTATTTGATGGGGCTTCTTCCTATACCTATGAATTCCATTGGACCCAGAAATGATACATTGGAAGAATCTTTTGGGTCTTCCAATATCAATAGGTTGATTGTTTCGCTCCTGTATCTTCCAAAAGGGAAAAAGATCTCTGAGAGTTGTTTCATGGATCCCAAAGAGAGTACTTTGGTTCTCCCAATAACTAAAAAGTGTATCATGCCTGAATCTAACTGGGGTTCGCGGTGGTGGAGGAACCGGATCGGAAAAAAGAGGGATTCTAGTTGTAAGATATCTAATGAAACCGTAGCTGGAATTGAGATCTCATTCAAAGAGAAAGATATCAAATATCTGGAGTCTCCTTTTGTATCCTATACGGATGATCCGATCCGCAAGGACCGTGATTGGGAATTGTTTGATCGTCTTTCTCCGAGGAAGAAGCGAAACATAATTAACTTGAATTCGGGACAGCTATTCGAAATCTTAGTGAAACACTGGATTTGTTATCTCATGTCTGCTTTTCGTGAAAAAAGACCGATTGAAGTGGAGGGCTTCTTCAAACAACAAGGAGCTGGGTCAACTATTCAATCAAATGATATTGAGCATGTTTCCCATCTCCTTTCGAGAAACAAGTGGGGTATTTCTTTGCAAAATTGTGCTCAATTTCATATGTGGCAATTTCGCCAAGATCTCTTCGTTAGTTGGGGGAAGAATCCGCACGAATCGGATTTTTTGAGGAATGTATCGTCAAATATGCAATATGATGATTCCACAAGATCCATTTTCGTTCAAATAACGGATTCTAGCCAATTGAAAGGATCTTCTGATCAATCCAGAGATCATTTTGATTCCATTAGTAATGAGGATTCGGAATATCACAC